AATGTAAAAAAAAACACTTTTTTGTGCAACTTAGCCCATTCTTATCTCAATTAGAAGGTATTAGATGGAGCTACTTAATGTTTTACTTTTCCATAGATTCTATTTTATTCTATTTTAATATATATTAAAAATAGAAATAAATTTTTGAATTTCTATTATTCATTTTTGATTTTGAAATATTTAATTCATAAATATTTATCAATTCTAAAATAATTTAGTATTCGAATTCCATTTTTTTCTATTCTAAAAAAAATTCTATATTTAGAATAGTAATTCATTTGTTTTAATAAGAAAAAAAAGATTCTGTACTGTATCCGTGTATTCTTTATTCCTACGAAACAAACTAGAACGATCTGAGAAGGGATATAATGAAATAAAATTCTTTGATTGGTTCTTCGCAAAAGAATGATTTCATTTTATTTACCTAATGGACCAAGATTAATTCTAACAAATAAAAAAATTCGAAAGAATAAAAGTTTTTATTCTTTTATTCGAAACGCCCCGTGATCCTCAACCAATTTTGTGCTTCAATATAATTCTCGGGAGTAAGCGTTATCGCCTGTTTCCAATACTCAGCGGCTTGATCGAACCAAGCCTCGGCAATTTCAGAATCTCCCTGTTGAATGGCCTGTTCTCCCCGGTCGGAATAGGTGGGTCAATTCCTTTCCTTAGAACCGTACTTGAGAGTTTCCTACCTCATACGGCTCCGCAGTCAATTCTTTTGGTGTCCTTTTTTTACCTATCAAATCAAAGGGAAAAGGGGGAATGAGATTTCTTATGGATCTATCCCTCGGGGTAACCAAAAGAGGTTAATCGCATGAGTTTCAAACTTTCATTTTGATTTAGAATCAGTTTTATCTTTTCTCCCACCTGCGGAAGAATAAAGCATACATAGGTATTTACTCCTATAGTAAGTATTTTCTGCAAGGTAACTATCTCGGTTTCATATCGAAATTTTTTTCATATCTAAACTTATATAGAATCTTTGAAAAAGGCTTTCCATAAGTAAGAAAGAAAAGACTTACTATCTTTGGGATCTGATCCTACACCGCCGCTCAATACCTTAGTGGATCGACTCTATTACATAAGTTAATTCCTAACTTCTATCTATCTTATAATGTAGGTATAAGTAAGCAGTTCTTAATGTATTGGCCCAAAACCTAGATCTTTACGGTGCTTCCTCTCTATCAATTCTCGATTTTTTTTATCCATAGACATTGAAAAAAGGTATCTAGGCATATCTCATTTCTTCATATTTTGACTTCTATGAAGTTTCTTTCTTTGCTACAGCTCATAAAAATCGTCGTTTTGGACGATGCAGATGTAGCGAGCCTTTTTTTTTAGTATTTACCAGCAGATTTGGTCTTCCTTTTTCTTTCTATAGTGGAGATAGTCGCACGTAATGACAGATCACTGCCATATTATTAAAAGCTTGGGGTAAGAATGGGTTTCGTTCGAGTGCCCTAAAATAATATTCTAAAGCTTTTGTATGTTCTCCATTACTTGTGTGGATAAGGCCTATATTATAGAGTATATAACTTCGATCGTAGGGATCGATTTCTAGTCGCATAGCTTCATAATAATTCTGTAAAGCTTCCGCATAATTTCCTTCGGATTGAGCTGACATCCGTTACGGTCGTCATTCGATTCAAAGAATCTCCGTTCCAGAACCGTACGTGAAATTTTCATCTCATACGGCTCCTCCTTTAATATGCATAATGAGAATAAGAAATACATGGAATCAAAAAGGGGTGCAATATTTTCATTATGGACTGAGCGGGGCTAGTGTTTTTACAAAAAATCTCTAGCCAACCTTCTTGCGAAAGAGCTTTTACTAACATCAAAGGTCTTGATACTAAATAGAAAGGATAACTCCAGCAATTCCTTTGTCCTCAACGCCTCCTAATTTCCAGGAAATAGTCACTTCAACAGTCTTCGATGGTTATATGGGTAACCAAAGTACGAACGAGATGGATATTTGTTGTCCCAACCATTTTTTTTAGTCCCAATCCAGATACGAAAAGGGAGTAGGTAGGTAATTTTTTACAAAGCTTTTGTGTTGTCGATTGCTAGGTGTAGTGCTTCTTCCCCTATGCCGCCTATTTAGACTATATTACTAGGAAGTAGGATTGACCTGTAATACAGAACACATAGGTGTAACCTTTCGCTCAATACTAAAATCGATAACTGAAGCATAGTATTTGAGGCTGCATCAATCGAGGATACACGACAGAAGGAATTGTTCTATTTCTAAACTTCACCTTCAACAAGCGTAGGTTTATTTCACAATAAATAATATAGAATAAGAATATTTTTTCTTTCTATCTCGAATCGTGTGCCTTTCTCGTAAAACTAGAAGCAGTAAATTTGAATAAAAAAAAAAGAATCAAATCACACCATCTCTGTAATAAGTAAATGCCTCTTTTTCTCCTGAAGTTGTCGGAATTATTCGTAATAAGATATTGGCCACAATTGAAAAGGTCTTATCAATAAAATTTCCATTTATCCGCGATCTAGGCATAGGTATCAATCCATTCTATAATTCTTCTTATTACCTTTTGGGGGAAAATGATTCCACAAACAAAGGATTTGTACAGTACGAAATAACATAAAAACAGATTCATTTCCAAACAAAATTGATTTAATGAACCTTCTCCTACTACTTCGATTTTTTTTTATTCCAATTATTCCAAATACTCAAATTGCTCCTTTTCAAAAATCAATAACAAGAATCAATAAGAAATATTCTAGTTGAATCCTATTCAAATTCATACAAAACAAATGTAGTAGTATAGGAACTATTCCAATTTCATCGAAGCGGAAGAATCAAGGAATTTTTCGATTAGGTCAAAAATCGTTTTGATTGAATTATTATCTAAAGAGTAAAGGAAAAAGAATCAAATAATCATTCTATGATGGAAATCAATAGAATAACTGTTTATTTTTGTTGTGTCCATAGCGAGTATACACTATACAATCAAATAGAAATATCCCCGGGATGATTCATGAATTTGTAATAGATCGATGAGATAAAGGATTTGTTAGCGAGAACTTTAAAACTAGAAAGGAATTTTCGAATTTTTATGGAATTTTAGTCGAAATCGAAATAGAATCATGGGTGAAGAGTATCCATTAATCATACATGGTCTAAAAAACATAAACCCATCAATCAGTTGATTCGTTCAAATTCATTGATTTAATCCGGTCTATTTGGGCTGGGCATCCCTATCGAAACAAAAATCGAAAGTATTCATATTTATATGAATATAGTAATTTCTCGCTATTTCTTCGGTTTCTGAGTCATAATCATTGTGTAGGAGAGATGGCCGAGTGGTTCAAGGCGTAGCATTGGAACTGCTATGTAGGCTTTTGTTTACCGAGGGTTCGAATCCCTCTCTTTCCGTACTTTCGCCGAATTCGCCAACATTCCTAATTGTAACAAATCAACCAACAAGAAATACCATTAAATTAAGTAGTATAACATAACAGTTAGGTCCTTCTTTTATTTTGATTTATATATATATATTTTATTTTTCATTGCTGCGGTACGTAAAATACTGGAAAGTAAAGTACGGGCAAGGAATGAAAATCTTTCTGCCGATCCATGATACATGAATAGGAAAAATGCGGGGCGGGGTAGGATATATGAGTCGGAGAAAATCCGGATCAAACCCCTGACTTTAAACCTTAAGTCAATTTACTTTGGCAAAAGAAAGGGGCCAATTTATCCGAACTCTTTGCTTTGTATTTTATTTAGGGTTAAGTCTGACGGGAATAATATTCTACCACTAGCAATTCATTTATTTTTAAACCGACCCACTTACTATCTATTATTTGATTGACTAATCCTTTATATGGGAATGGGTGAAGGGTCAAATGTTTGGGCAATTCCTCACGGGGAGATGAATCAAGATAATTTTGAATTAGAGTTCTGGATTTTTGTTCATCCCTTGCCATAATAGTATCTTGGGGTTTGCAACGATAACTTGGTATATCTACTATACGACCATTAACTAAAATATGTCTATGGTTAACTAATTGGCGGGCTGCCGGAATAGTCGGAGCCATACCCAATCGAAAAAGGATGTTATCCAAACGCATTTCAAGTAATTGTAGTAAAACCTGACCTGTTGACCCTTTGGCTTTTCTGGCGATACGCACGTATTTAAGTAATTGTCGTTCTGTAATACCATAATGAAAACGCAATTTTTGTTTTTCTTCTAGACGAGTACGATATTGAGATCTTTTCCTGTAACGTGATTGGTTTCTAAGATGAGTTCTGGCTATGGGCCTTTTTTTAGTTAATCCAGGCAAAGCCCCTAGACGGCGTATTTTTTTGAAACGAGGCCCTCGGTAACGCGACATAAAGACTCCTTTCTTTTTTCTTCATTTATTTTCTTTTTTTATATTTCATTTTACAAAAGAAATCGAAATTAAAACTGAACTAAATAATAAATGAAGCGAAATCCCCTGAAGTACAATAAATAAGAAATAATGAAATGAATTATTATTGTATAAATATCGTATACGAATCCATTTTTCAATTAGATATTGAATTTTGTATTTTTATTTTTCAATATGTAAGTAAACTAAAAGGAAAAGAAAGAGTCTTTTTCCTGATTTGGTGTGCCGAGATTTAACCCCTTCTTTTCCTTTTATTCAAGGAAAGGGGACCTTAGTGTTTGTTCTTTGATTTCAAAATTTTATTCATCATGTAAAAAAAATCGAACAAATACAAAAAAAATAGAGAAAAGCCGGCTATCGGAATCGAACCGATGACCATCGCATTACAAATGCGATGCTCTAACCTCTGAGCTAAGCGGGCTCACAGAAATTCTACATACATAGGAATTCGATAAACTAGATCTTAGTTTAGGCGGCTTAGCTATTAACTATTCATTTTTATTCTTTTATAATAAAAAAAAATTCGAATTCTAAGAATTTAGAATCGATAAAGCTGAAATCCTGATCATAATAACATAATAAGATAGAAGATATTCTTCTGCTTTCATTCAGAGACTAAGATGAAAAACAAAGAATCGAACCTTTGAGTATTCAAAATTGCATGGGAAATTGAAAGGATAAGAGGATATATATGGTATCCTCCATATTGAATTGCAGCTACAGAAATGATAGAATCATTTCTAATTAGACCAAATCAAAAATCAAATATGGGCTTTCGATAGAGATGAAAGAAGTTATACAAAAAATAAAAAAGGAGGAAAGACCTTTCGGTCTAGTAATCGGTCTAGTAATCGGTATAGTAATCCGTATCAAATCTAATGAATTCGACGGTTCCGACATAAAAGAATAAAAAAGAAAGGGGAAAGACATTCCACTGAGATCCGAATTTGAAAACAAAGAAAAGGGGATATGGCGAAATCGGTAGACGCTACGGACTTAATTGGCTTGAGCCTTAGTATGGAAACCTACTAAGTGAAAACTTTCAAATTCAGAGAAACCCTGGAATTAATAAAAATGGGCAATCCTGAGCCAACTCCTTTTTTTTTTTAATAGCAAAAAATAAGGGTTCAGAAAAAGAAAAAAAGGAAAGGTGCAGAGACTCAAAGGAAGTTGTTCTAACAAATGAGGTTGACTGTGCTGTGTTCTTATAAGAATTCTTCCATCAAAACTCCAATAAAAAAAAGGGTAAAGCATATATGAAATGAAAAAATTTATATGAAAAAATGGAAGAATTTTTGGGTTATGAATCGATTCTAAGTTGAAAAAAGAATCAAATATTCATTTACTCCATAGTCTGATAGATCTTTTGAAGAACTCATTAATTGGACGAGAATGAAGATAGAGTCCCGTTCTACATGTCAATACTGACAACAAAGAAATTTCTAGTAAGAGGAAAATCCGTCGACTTTAAAAATCGTGAGGGTTCAAGTCCCTCTATCCCCAAAAGCTTATCTCACTCCCTAACTAGTTATCCTCTTTTTATTAACAGTTTGAAGGTGATTATGTTCCTTATTTTTTTTTGTTTTCAATTTCAAAAAGGCTAAAGGCTCCGGACGGAAATGCTTTTCCCTTATAAAAAGTCTTGTGATATACGTAAAAATGAATATCTTTGAGCAAGGAATAATCATTTGAGTGATTCACAATCAATATCATTACACGTACTAAAACTTAAATAAACTTAGAGACAAAGTCCTTCTTTTTGAAGACCAAAGAAATTGCGGTACCTAGATAAGACTTTGTTATACTTTTCGTCCTTTTAATTGACATAGACCCGAGTTCTCCATTAAAATGAGTAGATGATGCCCCAGAAGGGGGAATGGTCGGGATAGCTCAGCTGGTAGAGCAGAGGACTGAAAATCCTCGTGTCACCAGTTCAAATCTGGTTCCTGGCATATGATGAAATTTTTTACGAATATCCGAAATTAACCAATAAGGATCGATATACATATTCATTAATAGTCGAGATCATCACACATGAGGAAGCTATAAGTTATTTATTTAGTTATCGCGCAATATACCCCATCTATTTTTTAGATAGACGGATAGATAGTTTTTAAAATCAAGAATTTCATTTAGTTAGTTGAAACGCCGCGAAAAGGGGGGGGACTCTACCCCCTACCAGGGGTAGAAAAAGAGGGGATCCTAACCCCGTATGGGGGTAGAAAAAGAAAAAAAAGAAACGAGATTTCTTTAAAAAAAAGAAACGAGATTTCTTTAAAATTATATTTTTTTTTTGATAAAAAAGAGTTTCATCGAAGCTATAAGTGATTCAATTCCTCATTCAATCGAAGCTATAAGTGATTCAATTCCTCATTCAATCGAAGCTATAAGTGATTCAATTCCTCATTCATTGGGAGTGCCGATGACTAGCTCAGAGCAGGGCTAGTGGCATGTGGTAGCATGCCGGTCGGCGGGAGGAACGCGCAGAGGTGGGGCTCGCGTTATTTTTCCCTTGTTGGTTTCCCAAAAAATTTGGGAGTATTCGATAAGGGAATATTTGATCAGGTAGGATTTGATCAGGTTTTATTTGATCAGGTTTTATTTGATCAGGTTTTATTTGATATTGTGCTAAACAGTGCTATGCTAATAAATCAATTGGCAAAAAACCAAAAAAAGGGAGGATTAGGTTAGGTTTTTTAGTTGGTGTTTCTTTCGAGTCCCCGTAAACCCAACGGGGACTCTTCCCAAGGGATATTAGTTGGTGTTTCTTTCGAGTCCCCGTAAACCCAACGGGGACTCTCCCAAGGGATATTAGTTGGTCTTGCTAGGGATATTAGTTGGTCTTGCTAGGGATATTAGTTGGTGTTTCTTTCGAGTCCCCGTAAACCCAACGGGGACTCTTCCCCTTCTCCCTTGGGGCAGTACAAAGCTCATGGTGGAGAACTTGAGTTAAAACAAAAATTCATTAGTGATTGACTTCAATCTTATTTCAGTTTTGTTTTCCATTGCACTTAACATAGTTGTATTCGGATCAATACTTAAGATTGGATTGGGCCGAGTTTATTTAAAATTCAATTAAAGGATTAAGTACTTAGCCTGGAGTCATCCTATTTTCTTTTTATCCAGGGTATCCACTGCTGGGAACTCAAATTTTATTTCCTTCCATACCTCACAAGCAGCAGCTAGTTCAGGACTCCATTTGCTAGCATTGCGAATAATTGTAGCACCTTCGCTAGCAAGATCACGTCCCTCATTACGAGCTTGTACACATGCTTCCAGAGCTACTCGATTCGCTACAGCACCCGGTGCATTCCCCCAAGGGTGTCCTAAAGTTCCTCCACCGAACTGTAGTACGGAATCATCCCCAAAGATCTCGGTTAGAGCGGGCATATGCCAAACGTGAATACCTCCCGAAGCAACGGGCAAAACACCTGGTGTGGAAACCCAAGATTGAGTGAAATAAATACCGCGATTTGCGTCTATTTCAGTATAATCATCACGTAGTAAATCAACAAAGCCTAAAGTGATATCTCTTTCCCCTTCAAGTTTACCAACTACGGTACCAGCATGAATATGATCTCCGCCAGACAGACGTAACGCTTTGGCTAGTACACGGAAGTGCATACCATGATTCTTCTGTCTATCAATAACTGCGTGCATTGCACGGTGTATGTGAAGAAGTAGACCATTATCTCGGCAATAAAGAGCCAAGCTAGTATTTGCAGTGAATCCACCTGTTAAGTAATCGTGCATTATGATAGGAACACCCAATTCTCTGGCAAATAAAGCCCTTTTTATCATTTCTTCGCACGTACCCGCGGTAGCATTCAAGTAATGCCCTTTGATTTCACCTGTTTCGGCCTGTGCTTTATAAATTGCTTCGGCACAAAATAAGAAACGGTCTCTCCAACGCATAAATGGTTGGGAGTTCACGTTTTCGTCATCTTTGGTAAAATCAAGTCCACCGCGAAGACATTCATAAACTGCTCGACCATAGTTTTTAGCGGATAACCCTAATTTCGGCTTAATAGTGCATCCCAGTAGAGGACGGCCATACTTGTTCAATTTATCTCTCTCAACTTGGATACCGTGAGGCGGGCCTTGGAAAGTCTTGATGTGAGCAATTGGGATTCGCAAATCCTCCAAACGTAGAGCACGCAGGGCTTTGAACCCAAATACATTCCCCACAATGGAAGTGAACATATTTGTGACAGAACCTTCTTCAAAAAGGTCTAAGGGGTAAGCTACATAACAAATATATTGATTGTCTTCTCCAGGAACGGCATCGATGTGGTAGCACCGTCCTTTGTAACGATCAAGACTGGTAAGTCCGTCGGTCCATACAGTTGTCCACGTACCAGTAGAAGATTCGGCAGCTACTGCGGCTCCTGCTTCTTCTGACGGAACTCCAGGTTGAGGAGTTACTCGGAATGCTGCCAAGATATCGGTATCCTGGGGTTGATATTCAGGAGTATAATAAGTCAATTTGTAATCTTTAACACCTGCTTTAAATCCAACACTTGCTTTAGTTTCCGTTTGTGGTGGCATAAGTCCCTCCCTACAACTCAATTTGATTGAAAATTTTTACAACAAAACAACAAGGTCTACTCGACAAAAATCAGGCCTTAATGAAACCTTTTACAGGAATCTTTCAGAAAATTCTCAACAAATATTATCAACTAATCAAAAAGGTTCGTTATTAGACATTCGCCAAAGACGCCCGTATTGTATAATCGTCCATATATATGGTGCAACCCAACCCTTGTTTGTTTTTCAAGTTTCCAATTTCTTACCCCCTTTTGAATCGAAAGACCTAAATAATTCGAAATTCACTCTTGACGGCGAGATATGTTGTATCTGTATATCCTAGATGTGAAAATATGCGGAATTCCATCAGGAAAGGGTAAAAGAATAGGCTAGACATAAATCAATAAATATACTAAATAAGAACTTAGTTCCAGTGCGATAGAAATAATGAATCATAAATTCAATTGAAATATTTGAATATAGTTTAGGTTTCTATTTTCGTAGATAATATCGAAAGGATTGTCTATAATGATAGACAAATAAAAGACTTTCTCAAGATTTTTATTCATCCATTTGAGATTTTTTTTTGAAAATAAGTTGAGTGAACTTGAGAATTCACTCATTGAAATTGAATCGAATAAGTCAAAATGGAATAAGTGAACAATTGAATTGGATTCATTTGGATGGTACCAAAAAAATTGAGTGCTAACTCCTATGTCTTATTTAATTTATGTCTTATTTAATTAATCGATCAATCTGCTATCGGACATTGATTTTATTTTGGATTCGATAATTTTCATTTTCGCAAAAAATTTCGACATATTTTACTTTACTATTATTATGAAAGCCAATCCTACTACTTCTAGTCCTGGGGTTTCCACACTTGAAAAAAAAAAGCTGGGGCGTATCGCTCAAATTATTGGTCCGGTACTGGACGTAGCTTTTCCTCCAGGTAAGATGCCGAATATTTACAGTGCTCTGGTAGTTAAAGGTCGAGATACTGCGGGTCAACCAATTAATGTGACTTGTGAGGTACAACAATTATTAGGAAATAATCGAGTTAGGGCTG